TCCCTTTACGTGCAGGAGTACATCTTGGATCTGTCAATTATGTTATGGCCGGAGTCCCACTCATGGCGACCTGGCCGAATTGGGAGAAGCTGTAGGTATTATTGCGGGACAATCAATTGGAGAACCCGGGACTCAACTAACATTAAGAACTTTTCATACCGGCGGAGTATTCACGGGCGGTACTGCCAAACATGTACGAGCTCCTTCTAATGGAAAAATAAAATTCAATGAGGATTTGGTTCATCCCACACGTACTCTTCATGGGCATCCTGCTTTTTTATGTTCCATGGATTTGTATGTAATTGTTGAGAGTCGGGATATTATGCATAATGTGAATATTCCACCAAAGAGTTTTATTTTAGTCCAAAATGATCAATATGTAGAATCAGAACAAGTGATTGCTGAGATTTGTGCCGAAACATCCACTTTTCATTTTACAGAGAGGGTACAAAAACATATTTATTCTGAATCAGAGGGAGAAATGCACTGGAGTACCGATGTCTACCATGCACCCGAATATACATATGGTAACGTTCATCTATTACCAAAAACAAGTCATTTATGGATATTAGCAGGAGGTCCGCGCAGATCTAGTATAGTTTCTTTTTCGCTCCACAAGGATCAAGATCAAATAAATGTTCATTCTTTTTCTGTCGAAGACAGATATACCTCTGAATTTCCAATGACTAATGATCGAGTAAGACATAAATTGTTGGATACTTCTAGTAAAAAAGATGGGGAAATTCTTGACTATTCAATATATGATCAAATTAGATCCAATGGTCATTGGAATTTCATATATCCTTCTATTCTCCAAGAGAATTCTTATTTCTTGGCGAAAAGGCGAAGAAATAGATTCATCATCCCATTACAATATGATCAAGAACGAGAAAAAGAACTAATACCCTGTTTTGGTATTTCGATTGAAATACCTATAAATGGTGTTTTATGTAAAAATAGTATTTTTGCTTTTTTTGATGATCCACGATACATAAGAAGCAGTTCCGGAATTACTAAATATGGTACCGCAGAGGTAGATTCAATCATAAAAAAAGAGGATTTGATTGAGTATCAAGGAGCAAAAGAATTTAGTCCGAAATACCAAATGAAAGTAGATCGGGTTTTTTTAATTCCCGAAGAAGTACATATTTTACCCGGATCCTCGTCCATAATGGTCCGGAACAGTAGTATCATTAGAATAGATACACAACTTGCTTTAAATACAAGAAGCCGAATAGGTGGATTAGTCCGAGTGGAGAGAAAAAAAAAAAGTATTGAACTAAAAATCTTTTCTGGAGATATTCATTTTCCTGGAGAGACGGATAAGATATCCAGGCACAGTGGTATTTTGATACCACCAGGAACGGGAAAAAAAAATTCTAAGGAATCAAAAAAATTGAAAAATTGGATCTATGTCCAACGGATCACACCTAAAAAAAAAAAGTATTTTGTTTTGGTTCGGCCCGTAGTCACATATGAAATAGCTGATGGGATAAATTTAGCAACACTTTTCCCTCAGGATCTCTTGCAGGAAAAGGATAATGTCCAACTTAGAGTTGTCAATTATATCCTTTATGGATATGGCAAGTCAATTCGAGGAATTTATCACACAAGTATTCAATTAGTTCGGACTTGCTTAGTATTGAATTGGAACCAAAAACAAAACGGTTCCATAAAAGAGGTTCATGCTTCCCTTGTTGAGGTAAGGGCGACTGATCTAATTCGCGATTTCATAAGAATGGAGTTAGTCAAGTCCACTATTTCGTATAGTGGAAAAAGGTATGATACGGTGGGTTCGGGATTGATTTCCGATAAGGGATTAGATCGCACCAATCTCAACCCCTTCCATTCCAAGTCGAAGATTCAACCAATTTCCAAATATCAAGGAACTATTGGTATTGGTACATTGTTGAGTCGAAATAAGGAATCCCGATCTTTGATAATTTTGTCATCATCCAATTGTTTTCGAATTGGTCCATTTAATGGTTCGAAATATAACAATGTGACAAAAGAATTGGATCCCATAATTCCAATTAGACATTTCTTGGGTCCCTTAGGTACTATTGTACCTAAAATAGCAAATTTTTATTCATCTTATCATTTATTAACCCATAATCAGATCTTGTTAAAGAAATATTTTCTACTCGACAGTTTTAAACAGACTTTCCAAGTACTTCAAATATTTAAATACTCTTTAATGGATGAAAGTAGGAGGATTTATAATCCCGATCCATGCAGTAACATCATTTTTAATCCATTTCATTTGAATTGGTGTTTTCTCCATCACAATTCTTGTGAGGAGACATCCACAATAATTAGTCTTGGACAATTTATTTGTGAAAATGTATGTCTATTCAAATACGGACCACACATAAAAAAATCCGGGCAAATTTTAATTGTTAATGTTGACTCCTTAGTTATAAGATCTGCTAAGCCCTATTTGGCTATTCCGGAAGCAACTGTTCATGGCCATTATGGAAAAATCCTTTATGAAGGAGAGACATTAGTTACATTTATATATGAAAAATCGAGATCTGGTGACATAACGCAAGGTCTTCCAAAAGTAGAACAAGTATTAGAAGTGCGTTCGATTGATTCAATATCGATAAACCTCGAAAACAGAGTTGAAAGCTGGAACGAACGTATACCGATAATTCTTGGAATTCCCTGGGGGTTCTTGATTGGAGCTGAGCTAACCATAGCCCAAAGTCATATCTCTTTGGTTAATAAGATTCAAAAGGTTTATCGATCTCAGGGGGTACAGATCCATAATAGACATATAGAAATTATTGTACGTCAAATAACATCAAAAGTGTTGGTTTCAGAAGATGGAATGTCTAATGTTTTTTCACCTGGAGAATTAATAGGATTCTTGCGAGCGGAGCGAGCAGGGCGTGCTTTGGACGAAGCGATCGGTTATCGGGCAATCTTATTGGGAATAACGAGAACATCTCTGAATACTCAAAGTTTCATATCCGAAGCAAGTTTTCAAGAAACCGCTCGAGTTTTAGCAAAAGCTGCTTTACGAGGTCGTATTGATTGGTTGAAAGGCCTGAAAGAAAACGTTGTTCTAGGGGGAATTATTCCTGTCGGTACCGGATTCAAAAAATTACTGCACCATTCAAGGCAAGACAAAAACATTTATTTGGAAATCAAAAGGAAGAATCTATTTGAGTCGGAAATGAGAGATCTTTTATTACACCATAGAGAATTATTTTGTTCTTGCGCCCCAAACAATTTCCATGAGACATAAGAACAATCATTTACACGATTTAATGATTCCTAAGACTAAGAAGAGATTCATTCTTTTTACTTTAACTATCCGGAACTGTCTTTCCAATTATTGATTTTATAATAAATAAATAAGTAATTAAAAGAAATGAAAAGAAATTAATGGTTTGGACCGTGTATCAACGGTAAATCCGCGGTAGAAGGTTCCGTCGGAACAATTTTATATTTCAAGGTACCTTTTTTCCTAAAAAAAAAGAGGAAGTGTGGGGAAAAATGACAAGAAGATATTGGAACATCAATTTGGAAGAGATGATGGAAGCAGGAGTTCATTTTGGTCATGGTACTAGGAAATGGAATCCTAGAATGGCCCCTTACATTTCTGCTAAGCGTAAAGGTATTCATATTACAAATCTTACGATAACTGCGCGTTTTTTATCCGAAGCCTGCGATTTATTTTTTGATGCAGCAAGCCGGGGAAAAAACTTTTTAATCGTCGGTACCAAAAATAAAGCAGCGGATTCAGTAGCATCAGCTGCAATAGGGGCTCGGTGTCATTATGTTAATAAAAAATGGCTCGGTGGTATGTTAACGAATTGGTACACTACGGAAACGAGACTTCATAAGTTCAGGGACTTAAGAGCAGAACAAAAGATGGGGCAATTCAACCGTCTCCCCAAAAGAGATGCAGCAATGTTAAAGAGAAAATTATCTACTTTGCAAACATATCTGGGTGGGATCAAATATATGACAGGGTTACCTGATATTGTAATCATCCTTGATCAGCAAGAAGAATACACGGCTCTTCAAGAATGTGTCATTTTGGGGATTCCGACGATTTGTTTAATCGATACAAATTGTGACCCGGATATCGCAGATATTTCGATTCCAGCCAACGATGACTCTATAGCTTCAATCCGATTTATTCTTAACAAATTAGTATTCGCAATTTGCGAGGGTCGTTCTAGCTATATAAGAAATCGTTGATTATGATTAATAATAAGATTCATTAATTATTTTTGAACTCGATAGATTTATTGGATCGGTTACTATTCTTGAATTTTGAAAAGAGAGAAATATCAAAAAAATACTGGGGAGGTTATGTCATGTGATTTCTCGGTATCCTAAATATAGCATTAATAATGAAAGTAGTTGAGTTGATAAAGAGATGGTTGAATCAAAATAATTTATTTTTGAAGTTCGATTTCTGTCAGAGGACAATATGAATGTTATACCATGTTCCGTTAAAACACTCAAGGGGTTATACGATATATCGGGTGTAGAAGTAGGCCAACATTTATATTGGCAAATAGGAGGTTTACAAATCCATGCCCAAGTACTTATCACTTCTTGGGTCGTAATTGCTATCTTATTAGGTTCAGTCATCATAGCTGTTCGGAATCCACAAACCATTCCGACCGACGGTCAGAATTTCTTCGAATATCTCCTTGAATTTATTCGAGACTTGAGCAAAACTCAGATTGGAGAAGAATATGGTCCTTGGGTTCCCTTTATTGGAACTATGTTCCTATTTATTTTTGTTTCTAACTGGTCAGGTGCTCTTTTACCGTGGAAAATAATACAGTTACCTCATGGGGAGTTAGCTGCGCCCACAAATGATATAAATACTACTGTTGCTTTAGCTTTACTCACGTCGGTGGCATATTTTTATGCAGGTCTTACCAAAAAAGGATTGGGTTATTTCGGGAAATACATTCAACCAACTCCAATACTCTTACCAATTAACATCCTGGAAGATTTCACAAAACCTTTATCTCTTAGTTTTCGACTTTTCGGAAATATATTGGCTGATGAATTAGTAGTTGTTGTTCTTGTTTCTTTAGTACCTTCAGTAGTTCCTATACCTGTTATGTTTCTTGGATTATTTACAAGTGGTATTCAAGCTCTTATTTTTGCAACTTTAGCCGCGGCTTATATAGGCGAAGCCATGGAGGGTCATCATTAACTAGCTTTCGAAATAGTCTTTTTTTTTTTTAGCTTATCCTAATTAATGCATGGTTGATTCAAAATAATCAATCACTGGGTTGGGAATATAATCCATAATAGATACAAATACATAGGTATATATAACCTAGTGCCTCGGGAGGAAGGGCGGACCCTATTACGGAATACAGAATAAAAAAAATGGGTTAGGGGTAGGGGGTCAAACTAGATATATGTAATGTCTATAAGTCCAGCCCCCGCGTATGTTTCGCAGAATGAAATGATTTTAGAGTCTTATTCAATATAAAATGTGGGCTGTTTCCGTTATGGAAGAAACAAATGTATATGTGATATTAGCTATTCGCTAGCTATGCTATATAGTATAGGGGCTGGCTATCCCTATTAATATACATATAATTAATATATAATATGAATATTATATAAATTATATCCATTTTTCTATTTATCTTTTCTATATTTTTTCCAGTATATTGTTTTTTTTCCAGCCCACAGCATTAGATGGATTCCAATATAAGTCCTTCTGTTTCGTCTGTGATTGTGGATTGAATGAAAAAAATAAGTAATAATTCATTGGTTGATTATATCATTAACCATTTTTTTTTTTTACGAGGAACTTACTATGAATCCACTGATTTCTGCCGCTTCCGTTATTGCTGCTGGATTGGCCGTAGGGCTTGCTTCTATTGGACCTGGGGTTGGTCAAGGTACTGCTGCAGGCCAAGCTGTAGAAGGTATTGCGAGACAACCAGAAGCAGAGGGTAAAATACGAGGTACTTTATTGCTTAGTCTAGCTTTTATGGAAGCTTTAACAATTTACGGACTGGTCGTAGCATTAGCGCTTTTATTTGCGAATCCTTTTGTTTAATTTAATCCTAGAAATGTGAAAAAGTACGAAACGTACTCTTTTTCTTATTTTATTAACTCGGACTTGCCGTTTGCTTCTTTGAATTAGATCGAAATTGTACTCCTACAGTTACTTATTTGTTGGGACAATGCCCCGGGAAGCACTGATTTTAGGATGAGGAATTAGCAGATTTGCTCGCTTTCTTCCTTACCATTACCACCCCGAGTTAGTACAATGGAAACCTTTTGAACTTTGAGGCGGCGTTTCATTTCAACAAACGAGATATTTCACAATTGACGCGAGGCCTCGGACCTAACTTAATAAGTATCTCTTCTTCATTTTAATTTGAAACTAAAAGAAATAGAGAAATTTTTCAAATGAAATTAAAATGATAAAAATGAATAAAAAGAAATTGATCAAAAAAGGGCGAGCGAGGTGATACAAAAAGAACTCTGTTTTTGTTAGTCTTATCTATAAGAAAGAGGAGAGCGTATGAAAAATGTAACCGATTTTTGTGTTTCCTTGGGCTATTGGCCATCCGCCGGGAGTTTCGGGTTTAATACTGATATTTTAGCAACAAATCCAATAAATCTAACTGTAGTGCTTGGTGTATTGATTTTTTTTGGAAAGGGAGTGTGTACGAGTTGTGTATTTCAAGAATATAGGTTGGATCCAACCATCCGCACTTTATTTATGTTATTTTATTTCTTGCTAGGATAATAGTAAAAAAGGTGCACGATCTCGACGAATTACTTCTGAATAAATTCAGAAATCATATGTAAGAACCATAGCATTTCGTGACTCATTGGTAAAATCAACTTTGATTCTCTATCAACCAATAATGTGAGACCATTAACATGGTTAAAGCTAAACTGTTTGAAGTCCAGGCACAACATGGTACTCTTTCTACCACATAAAATAATAGTAGGTAATTCATCCGATATAGAACACTCATATCAATAAAATGATTTGAAACTATTTACTAGAGAATGGGGGCCTTGCCTTTTTTTTTTATCCAATGCCGAAGCGACGACCTATGTATAAAAAAGGGAATTTTTTGGATTTTTAGACTTGAAAAAAAAAAGTGGAAATATAAAATATATATATAAGAATTTGAAATAGAAATGAAATCAAAAACAAATAAAGAAACAACTTTGCTGACAATTAGGGATAGATTTTTTGTCTGGTCGGAAGAGTCCTCTTAATATTCTGGTCTTATACTTATATAATATAATATTATAATATTATAATATTATAATATTATAATATAAGTTTCGATATCTTTGAATAGGAACAGAAAAGAGAGGGTAGGTTCATTACATTAAAAGATATGGGAATGCCCATAAACTAAATAATTGAGCGTGAGAGCCAAATGAATCGAAAGATTCATGTTTGGTTCGGGAAGAGATCATAGAAGTTGTAAAATTAATGGTAAGATAATCTACTTTCATTAAATGATTTAT